CAAATACAGTATCCGGAAGTACCGCCTGCGGAACCTCAATATCCACGGGCTTATTAGCTAAATGGCAATTGGCGCATACAATACGCCCCGTCGCTTCTCGTGGATTTTCATAACCTTGCTGTGCAAAAATGGGATATGCTTTTGAAATGTCCGGGCGGGTTATGATATATATTAGAAGCGATACGGAAATAGAACGAGTAATCTGTTCCTTTATCCAAGAAAAAGTGTTTCTATTTTCCATGGTCCAATAGTTGATCCAAAAATTTCTACAATTACAATAAGGGGGGTAAGTCGCTAGTATAGTTCCCTATCCACGATTCTGTTAGTTACTTAACTAATTTTACTGGAATTAAATTTTCCTGGAGAATAATAGAAATATCGGATGAATCCCGAAGATGGTTAAAAATAGAAAACTTAAGTACGATTTTCAATACTTTGTTTATGTACAACTACAAAATAACAAGAGCTCTAATTTTAATTTTATTAGATTAATATCAGTGGATTTTTTATCAGTCATTCATTGAATGATAAATAATTACAAGTGACGGAGATACTTGATTTAAATAACGAAAAATCAAATATTTAAAAGTTGTATCAAGAATGACTGGAAAAGTGGAAACAAGACCAGATAAAATTTGATCATTATGAACAAATCCAAAATCTTTGTAGACAGAGCCAATCATTAATTCCCAACCGCGGGGTGAATGAAATCCGACACATAAGTCAGTTAATAATAGAATAGAAAAAGCTTTGACTGTATCGCTTAAGTTATATAGGAATTTTTGGGACCACGAGTTAAGAATAGCAAGTTCTTCATTACCAATGATAGAATACCCGCTTAGAATAACAAAACATATTATATTTGTCGAGAAGTTCAAAATCGTCTGAATATGATCCTCATTGTATATCTTAATTAGTTGGATCGTTTCTTGTTGGATTCCTGTATGAAGCTTGTGTAGACGTATTTCTGAGTATTCTTCGATCAATTCGTCGAAGACGAACAGTTCCTCCAATTCTATGAATTTTTCTAGAATACCCTTTTCTTGAATCTCATTCAAACAAATTTCGGATTGACCAGTATGCCACCAATTAGTAACCCAATATTCCAGACTTTTTTTAAATGAGAGAGAAAGCCACCAGGGCAAAAATACTATAGATGCAAGATATACCAGAGGTGGGAATACTTTCCTTTTTGCCATTTTTTGCTCTGTGAATTGTTAATCAACCAACCCCATTCGTCCACTTTATGCGATTAAATGTTTCTTTCACGTATGAGTTCTATATTCTATACAAGGTATGGAACCTACGAATCTCTTTTATTTAGTTATTTAGTTTAGGATTTTTTGGTTAGTCTTTGAATCTAGAAAGAATAGAGAAATTGACTAAGAATCCACTTCGAATAAAGAAATACTAAAAAAATATCGGGAAACAATATCTGAATCAGAATTAGGTTAAATTTGAAACAAGAGTTTCCTCTCGATGAACGACCCCTTTAATTAATGTTACTGAATATTAGTAAGATTTTGAGACGAAACAACCCCTTTTTCTATCTCTACTATTTCAAAAAAAATTCACTGATTGGCCATTGTCATTTTTGTGTTGGTCATTAAGTAACAAAAAAGAAAAATGATAAAAAAAGTAAGAGTTTTGTTTTCAGTTATGTTCTAGAAAGGAGGGGATTCTTGTGTTTTTATCTCCTGATAAAGCGGGAATCTACCAGTTATCAAAATACTTCAATCGGTACACGCAAGAAATAGGCCAATTCGGTAGCTTTTTGTTCAATTTCTCTTGGAGTCAAATTATCATCAATACGTGTTAAGGGAATGGCCCCCCGCCCTCGGATGTCTATATAAAGAACACGACGAACATAAATACTCTCTTTAACTTCTATTCTAATGGACTGAATATCTTTTATAAAGAATCGACGTAATATGCGACGATTTTTTCCGGGGAATCCCCAACGAAAAATACACATTACGCCTTCCTTTCTATCGAATCGATCATAACCACTACCTACATTCCAAAAAATTGTGCACCACAAATAGGAACTAATAAAGAGACCTGCAAGTCCGTAGAAAGACATCACGATCCCTTGCGAAAAAAAAATGATTGGATGAGAAGGAAAAAAGGATATCAAATTTCGTCCAAGGTAACTGGACGTTCCAACCAATAGGAATCCCAATGAACCTAAAAAAAGGATAAAGGCCCAGCAGAAATTACTTATTTTTCTAGACCCCGCGATAAGTTCTATCCATATATGTTCTGATCGCCAACTCATACTCGATTCGATTGTATTTTATTGGAATTGAGAGACTACCTCAAATTAATTTGACTTTACTTTTTTATTTACGAAACAACTCTCATCAACTAGCACTAGTTTGATGTGAACCTTAGGAATAAGTCATCAAATTGGTTAGATCTAAAAAACTAGCATACCTCATATAATCCTACTATACATCTAAATACACGAATCTTCCATTGCCAATTTGAGCCGTCCAGTGATCCTGATCACGGATAGAATTCATTGACTATATATCTTGTGTCAGCGGGCCTAGGGACCCTGTGCTTTTTTATGTTTGCTCAGCGAAAATCACATATTAGACCATATTTCAATAAATCAATATCTATTTTATGATACAAATCAAAGTTTTGAAACAATTAAAGGGTATAGATATAGGGTCACCTCGGATCTAAAGAATCTTGTTTTTTTGAACATGAAAAGATAAAGAAGCCATTGCAATTGCCGGAAATACTAGGCCTACTAAAGGCACAAAAATAGAGGGAAAGCTGAAAGTTGTCATAGAATGGGTACCTCGATTTATTGTTTGTACCTGTTATGTTATTATTATAATTATATTATTATTTCAAAATTCAATACAATATATCTTATAATAATTCTAATTTATAAAATTAGAAAAGAATGAAAATAATTAATTCAAATGAAGCTCATTATTATGACTGTAATAACTCATTTAATGCTCAATTTCAATTATTAAGATAACATAACTATCAATCGAAGTATCTATATCTCTATATCTAAGTGAGTATCTAGAATAAGAGCAAGAAATGTAGAACTAAGTATTTGTCTTTTCGTCTTGTCTTCGAATTTTAATTTACTAGAAAAAAGAAAGAATTTATTACAGATTATCGAACAATTCATTAGAATACGAACCAACAGGTATTTTTAGCTAAAACAAGATTGGAAATAGAGAAAAACTTTTTGCTTTTTAGAGTTGAATTATATACGTAAGAGGCGAAAAAGAATTGCGCTTTGTTTGCCTAATTTTATGAAAGGGGGAATTCCGTTTTTTTTATAGAGATTTTAATCAGAAATAGAGATAAGGGGGAGTTATCCACAACTTTTGCTTCTTTATACAATTCGATCTTATGTGACGAAAGACAATTCTCCTTTTTTATTTGATTCTAACAAACTAACTACCCATTTGCTACAAATAATTGAGCTTCGTGCTCTATTTTATTTCGTCTCTATTCCATTTTGATTCAAAGGAAAGAAAGCGTGGAACTTAAATAACTCACTCAAAACGCTTTTTAAAAGATTACGTGATACGATTAGGTCAAATAAGCCCTTCTCGAATAAATATTCAGCCGATTGCGAACCCTCGGGTACTGTTTTATTCAATGTCTGTTCAATTACCCTTTTACCCGCAAATGCAATGTAGGCGTCGGGTTCAGCAATAATGATATCACCCAACATACCAAAACTAGCTGTCACTCCACCAGTAGTAGGAGATGTAAGGATTGATACATAAAACAACTTGTTATTTGATTGATAATCATATAAAGCAGACGATATTTTAGCCATTTGCATCAAGCTCAAACTTCCCTCTTGCATGCGCGCCCCCCCGGAAGCACACACTATAACAAGAGGCAGAAATTGATTGGTAGCATACTCAATCAAACGGGTGATTTTTTCCCCAACTACGGATCCCATACTACCCCCCATAAATTGAAAATCCATAACCCCAACTGCTACGGGAATGCCATTTATGTAGCCTATGCCTGTTTGAATAGCCTCAGTTAATCCTGTATTTCTTTGATAAGAATCAATACGATCCTTATAAGGTTCCTCCTCCGAATGAAATTCAATGGGATCCAGAGAGACCATGTCTTCATCCATAGGATCCCAGGTACCGGGATCGATCGAAAATTCAATTCTATCTGAACTACTCATTTTCAAATGATATCCACAATGTTCACAAATATTCATTTTTGATTTCAAAAATTTCTTATAATTTAATCCATAACAACTTTCACATTGAACCCACAAATGCCTATATTTTTGAGTTACATCGAGATCATTAGAACTTTCTCCTATAGTTAAATCACTACCCTTTGTGCAGATTTGTATACCCAAACCCTCTTTTTCACTATTATTTCTACTTTCACCGCAAATGGCTCTATAAATGTAACTCTCACTTACTGTCGAAGTATGGATACAGATTTGAGACTGAAGATAACTGCCAATGCAATTATAAATATGATTATTCCAACTATATTGAGTATCAGACATGTAACTAGAATTCTGACAACTATAAAAAGAACTATAAAGTTCACTCAGAAAAGAATGATTGTTGTCAATTTCAAAAATTTGATTTTCAATATCAAAATATATTGAATAATTGTCTCCATTACTATCATTAACTAAAAGGGTGTCATCGGAGATTAAATTCCGAATATCTTTTTCACCTAATAAAAAATCAACATTACTATAAGTAGAATCATCACGACCTCCCCAACTCTGAATATTTTTCGATGTATCTTTTCGATGCGAATCTTCACTTTTACTGGTATTTTCACTAGGACCCGGATTGTTCATTGATTTATTTAGCCCACACCTGCGTCCTAACTCTTTCTTACACAACATCGAATTAAACCACCATCTTCCCATAAAGTTTTCTTTTCCCTTATTTATTTGCATAAAAATAGAATAGCTGAATAGTCATTGGATTTAAAATGATTTATTTGATTGGAATATCTTA